AGAAGAAACTCTCACGTCCAGTTCTGTAGTAGAGATGGAATTCCAAAACAAAAAACCATCAACTATAACCCCAAAAGAACTAGATTCCGTAAACAACATAGAGGAAGAATGAAGGGAATGTCTTATCGAGGTAATCGTATTTGTTTCGGTAAATATGCTCTTCAGGCACTTGAACCTGCTTGGATCACATCGAGACAAATCGAAGCCGGTCGACGAGCAATGACACGAAATGCACGCCGTGGGGGGAAAATATGGGTCCGTATATTTCCAGACAAGCCAATTACGGTAAGACCTGCTGAAACACGTATGGGTTCGGGGAAAGGATCCCCTGAATATTGGGTAGCGGTTGTTAAATCGGGGCGAATACTATATGAAATGGGTGGAGTAACTGAAAATATAGCTAAAAGAGCTATTTTAATAGCAGCATCAAAAATGCCTATACGAACTCAATTTATTAGTTCGGGATAAATAGAACCCACAGAAACGAGTTCTTAGGAATGAAAAAAAGACCGCAGGCTTCTTTTTTTGGACAAACAATATTTCTTTTATTTTCTTCGTCCTTTGAATTGGAAGAATAGACTAAAAAATTGATATGATTCAACCTCAGACTTATTTAAATGTAGCGGATAACAGCGGGGCTCGAGAATTGATGTGTATTCGAATCATAGGAGCTAGTAATCGTCGATATGCTCATATTGGTGACGTTATTGTTGCTGTGATCAAAGAAGCATTACCAAACATGTCCCTAGAAAAATCAGAAGTAGTCAGAGCTGTAATTGTTCGTACCTGTAAAGAACTTAAACGTGACAGCGGTATGATAATACGATATGATGACAATGCCGCAGTTGTGATTGATCAAGAAGGAAATCCAAAAGGAACTCGAATCTTTGGTGCAATCCCTCGGGAATTGAGACAATTAAATTTTACTAAAATAGTTTCATTAGCTCCCGAAGTATTATAAAATAATACGAGATCATAAAATCTTTAGACAAAAATCAATTACGAACTAGATTAATTCCTAGATAGTGTCTCACGTATATACCTTTCAAAATTCATATTTATAAACCAATACCAATAAAAAAAAAAAAAGAAAAACATGCTAATTATATCCAATTTTGATACACCAATCATTTTAGTTCATCATGGGCAGGGACACTATTGCTGAAATACTAACCTCTATACGAAATGCTGATATGGATAAAAAAAGAGTTGTTCGCATAGCATCTACTAATATTACCGAATATATTGTTAAAATACTTTTCCGCGAAGGTTTTATCGAAAACGTCAGAAAACATCAAGAAACAAACAAATCTTTTTTGGTTTTAACCCTGCGACATAGAAGGAATAGGAAAAGACCCTATAGAAATTTTTTAAATTTAAAACGGATTAGTCGACCCGGTCTACGAATATATTCTAATTCTCAACGAATTCCTAGAATTTTAGGTGGGATGGGGATTGTAATTCTTTCTACTTCTCGAGGTATAATGACAGACCGGGAAGCTCGACTAGAAAGAATCGGTGGAGAGTTGTTGTGTTCTATATGGTAATCCTTTTAATATCCAAAATCCAAATGGGATCCGAACTCTCTTTCTATTCAAAAAAAAAAAAAAGTTGTCTAATATCGTTTTTCGTACATTAGTTGATACTTTAAGGGGGCTTTACCTGGAATGAAAGAACAAAAATGGATTCATGAAGGTTTAATTACTGAATCACTTCCCAATGGCATGTTCCGGGTTCGGTTGGATAATGAAGATCTGATTCTAGGTTATGTTTCAGGAAAGATCCGACGTAGTTTTATACGGATATTGCCAGGCGATAAAGTCAAAATTGAAGTAAGTCGTTATGATTCAACGAGAGGACGTATAATTTATCGACTCCGAAACAAGGATTCGAAAGATTAGGTGCTTTTTATCCAATAGGATTCAAGATCAAAAATCTCAAGAAACTTATTTTCTACCAAGAAGTAGATTCAGAATTAAGATAAGGAATGACAAATATGAAAATAAGAGTTTCCGTTCGTAAAATTTGTGAAAAGTGTCGACTAATCCGTAGACGGGGGCGCATTATAGTAATTTGCTCCAACCCCAGACATAAACAAAGACAAGGATAATCAGAATCGCTAAAGGGCTCAATGTAAAAATAAGAAATCTGTTTTGACATGAAATGGATATATCCATATATTTCGAACTCATATTTATGAGATGCTAAAAAATGGCAAAAGTTATACCGAGAATTGGTTCACGTAGGAATGGACGTATTGGTTCACGTAAGAGTGCACGTAGAACACCAAAGGGAGTTATTCATGTTCAAGCAAGTTTCAATAATACCATTGTTACGGTTACAGATGTACGGGGTCGGGTGGTTTCCTGGTCCTCAGCTGGTTCTTGTGGATTCAAGGGTACGAGAAGAGGGACACCTTTTGCCGCTCAAACTGCAGCAGCAAACGTTATTCGTACAGTAGTTGATCAAGGTATGCAACGAGCAGAAGTCATGATAAAAG